GCAAAGAGATCTGATTTGCACAGATAGTAGTCTTAGTGTAAGTAAGAGGCCTTGACTATTTGGCTACACTTTGGTGGGCCAGGCGCACTTTCCAGTACGCCTACTATGTTACGACTTTTTCCCCCTCTATTTGGGTAGTGGTTAAAAATTAATTGTTAAAGTGGGGGAAGTGACGGGCGATGTGTACGCATCTCAGAGCTTTCTTCGTAAAAGTGTGCTATCTTTTACTACGGCTAAATCCTTCTTCGTGTGGCTATTGCAAGCCACAATCTGTCGCTAATTGAGGAGTGTAGCCAACCGTTCCCAAACCCATGAGCTGCACCTTGATCTGACGTCCTGGCAAGTCCGTTTTGCCTGCTGTTGTGTTTTCACAAAGTAGGCTGACGACGATGGTATACAGGCGGGGAAAGCAAGGGTTGGTAAGGTGTCACGCGGGCTATCGGTTTAAAAGGCAGGCTCCTCTAGTTAGGTATAAGATACCGCCAAATCCTTTGAGTTTCGTACTTTGTATTTAGTTCTCTGGCTTAAAATAAGTAAAATGGTGACGGCTAAATATAATGGGGTATCTAATCCCGGTTTATTTTTTAGCTTTTGTGGTTAGGCATCTAAATACAAACTTCTGGTTTTTAGGGGCGTGCAAACAGCGGGAAGAGCATTTGTTTGTAAGGGTTAGTTTGGCCACATTTACGCCGGAGTAGTTAGCTAACACTTCTCGTATAACCGCGGCTGCTGGCACGAGATTTGCCGGTGTTTCTCCCTGTTCCTAAGTCGGGCTGGCGCCCATGGCTTAAAGTTATTCACTGCAAATTTGGAGGAGTAACCAATTTTTGTAAGTTACTTGCATGTGATAGAGTGGGAAAGCTAACTAGGCAACTAGGATCAAATTGGCTGTCAAGGAGGGGAGTTTAACACCTACCTAGGCATTTTCAGTGCCGTGCTCTGCTTTAAGCTACCTCAACTAGTGTTGGTTTGGCCATCCTTAAAAAGAGCGTCTAGTGACTATTGCATTATCATTCTTAGTAGTAGGGGGAGGGATTCTTGTTTTTATAAGTCGAAGTCCTTATTTCAGTGCGTTGGGTGTTGTTGGGGCTGTGGTTGGGTTTAGTGGGTTTTTGGTGCTGAGTGGGAGYGTATTTATTGGTTTGATTCTATTTCTGATGTATTTGGGGGGGATGCTAGTTGTGTTTGCCTATTCGGCAGCTTTAGCTTCGGACCGTTATCCTGATGTTGGGTGAAGAAAGGCTATTCCTTTGGTAATTATTTTTGGGGGATTGGTGCCTTATTTTGTGGTCGAAGGGGGCGGCGGCGGTTGAGAAGTAAATTTGGTGGAAGAGGTCAGTTTGGTTGGGGTGTCTAGCCTCTACGGGCCTTTTCTGGTTGGATTATTGGTGGGGGGATTTGGTCTTTTTGCGTGTTTACTTGTTGTGCTATATCTTGTGCGTGGATTAACTAGTGGGGCGCTTCGTGCGGTGTAGATCAGAAGGTAGTTTAGTGGCTAGAATTCCCGCTTTGGGGGCGGGTAGCATGGGTTCGAGTCCCTTTTTTCTGATACTGGCAAATGGTGATGTGGGGTGTGCAAAAAACATATGTGGTGGGGTTTAATCCTTGGGGGATGCTCGCATGTAGGTAGGGTAGACGGGAGGGGGGGGTCCCCTAGTAGTATACTATATACCCCATAGCGGAGACGTATTGTCTGCGTTTTGGGCCTGGTCTAATAAGCTTTGCCAATGCGAATGGTAAATAGGTACAGCCTCGAAAGGGAGTTTAACCCTTTATCACTGGTTTACAAGACCAGCGCTTGGACAAGTAAGCTTTCGGGGCACTTTTGCTGGGGGTTTAACCCAGACTGGCAGTCTGAAAAGCTGTAGTTGTGGTTCAACTACAAAAGCAGAGGGGGGTTAGATTAAGTCGATTTTCTAGGAGGCCGGCCATAGGGATGAATGCGAGGAAGCATAGAAAGTAGACTGCTGAGCTGAGCTGCCCGAGGATGATGTAGGGGTCTTCAACTGGTTGCCCTCCAAGTCATGTAAGGAGGAGTGTATTAGCTATTAGAATCCAGAAGACAGCTTGGGTGAGTGGTCGGAAGGCGATGGTTTGGTGGTGTGCCGAGTGGAGGATTGGTACGGCGAATAGGACAACGATTGATGCGGCGAGAGCAACCACTCCACCAAGCTTGTTGGGGATAGAGCGAAGGATGGCATATGCAAATAGGAAGTATCACTCTGGTTGGATGTGGACGGGTGTAACTAAGGGGTTTGCGGGGACGTAGTTCTCAGGATCACCTAGTGCTGTGGGGAAGAATAGGGCTATGACTAATAGGGCGAAGACGAGGATTGCGAAGCCAAAGACATCCTTGTAGGAAAAGTATGTGTGGAATACGACCTTGTCCACGTTAGAGTTGAGCCCGGTGGGGTTATTGGATCCTGTCTGGTGGAGGAAGAGGAGGTGGAGCATAGAGAGAGCCATGATAACGAATGGGAGGACGAAGTGGAATGTAAAGAAGCGGGTGAGGGTGGCGTTGCTTACTGAGAATCCTCCTCAAAGTCATTGGACTATATCAGTCCCGAGATAGGGGATAGCTGAAAATAGGTTGGTGATAACTGTGGCGCCCCAGAAGGACATTTGGCCCCATGGGAGGACGTAGCCGAAAAAAGCGGTTGCCATGGTTGCGAGTAGTAGGATGACTCCGATGTTTCATGTTTCCTGATTTACGTAAGATCCGTAGTAAAGACCTCGGCCGATGTGGAGGTAGATGCATATGAAGAAAAGGGAGGCGCCATTCGCGTGTATGTTTCGGAGAAGTCAGCCGTAATTTACGTCTCGGGAGATGTGGGAGACGGAGGAGAATGCAAGGGAGATATCAGCTGTGTAATGCATGGCGAGGAATAGGCCTGTTAGTACTTGCACGATTAGGCACAAGCCTAGGAGCGAGCCGAAGTTTCATCATGCGGATAGGTTACTTGGAGAGGGGAGGTCGACTAGTGCCCCATTTGCGATGGAGATAAGGGGGTGATTCTTTCGTATAGGTCCTGTCATTAGTTGAATAAGATCATTATCAGTGCAATTAATAGTAGTGAGAGAATGGCTATGGCGATGTATTGCTTTATGAGGCCTGATTGGGTGGCCTGGACTTGCAGGCTTAAGGAATTGTTGATGGTGCCTAATCCTTGGGCTCCAACTTGTTCCCCTCATCCTCGATCGAATATACGGGTAGTAAGTGTTTGGCCCGTGTGGAGTCATGAGCCAGATTGTGCAAGGTGCATTGTCTCTGGAAAATGTCAGAACCCTGTTAGGAAGGTGCGGATCGGGTTAAGAAGGGAGGTGGAGATTTGGGTGGCGGGCGAATTAATAGTGGCGGCTAGATTGGTAGCGGCTATTAGTCCAATTAGGGTGACGGTAAGGGCGGCCGTCTTCAGTCACAGGGGAGTCGGGCTGATTGAGTGAGCTGGTAGGAGGAGAGGGAGGAGTGCCCAACCTGCTATTGTTGTACCTGCTGCTAGGCGCTTAAGGGGGTTTGTTAGTGTTGTTTGCTCTTCGGAGATTGGGTTTATGGTGTTGAGTGTTCCAGCTTGGGAGAATGCGGCAAGGATAATCCGGGCGCTGTATACAGCGGTTAGGGCAGTGGCTAGCATTGCAAGGAGGAGTGTGATTAAGCCTGTAAAGGATGAGGAGGCGGATTCTAAGATTAGGTCCTTGGAGTAAAATCCTGCTAGAAAAGGTGTGCCAAATAAGGCTAGGCTACCGAGTGTTAAACAAGCAGCGGTGGTGGGAACTGTATTGGCGAGCCCGCCCATCTTTCGGAGGTCTTGCTCGTTTGAGGTGTTGTGTATAGCTGAACCGGAGCAGAGGAATAGCATTGCCTTGAAGAACCCGTGGGTGCAGATGTGGAAGAAAGCGAGGAGTGGTAGGTTTAACCCTACTGCGTAAGTCATGAGGCCAAGTTGACTTGTGGTTGAGAAAGCAACAATCTTCTTTATGTCGTGTTGGGTAATGGCACATGAAGCGGCGAATAGTGCCGTTATGGAGCCGATTACGAGGGTTGCTTGTTGAGCTGTTTGTCTATAGGGTAGAAGAGGAGAGACGCGTATGAGGAGGAAAACACCAGCTACGACCATGGTTGAGCTGTGAAGTAGTGCCGAGACTGGCGTTGGGCCTTCCATTGCGGCTGGGAGCCATGGATGTAGACCAAATTGGGCGGACTTTCCAACGGCTGCTATGAGGCACCCTCATAGAAAGGGGTTAACAAGAAGGCCATGGAGGTCCGAGTGGCTAAATAGTGCGTCTATTGTTCAGGTTGAGTGGGTGATCATCATGTAGCCAGCTGCAAGGAGGATACCAATATCCCCTATTCGGTTGTAAATGATTGCCTGGAGAGCGGCTGTATTAGCTTCAGCCCGAGTGAATCATCAGCCGATGAGCAGGAAGGACAAGAATCCTACCCCCTCTCATCCGATGAGGAGTTGGAACAGGTTATTTGCTGAGATTAGCAAGATCATTGCCATTAAAAAGATCGTTAGGAATCGAGAGAATATATTTACGTAGGGGTCTGTTGACATGTAGTACTGGGAGAATTCTAGAATTGATCATGTTATGAAAAGAGCGATGGATGTGAAAAGAATAGAGAATATGTCATAGCGGAAGTTGATGTGGAGGGAGAATGCATCGATCGAAAGTCAAGTTCATTCTAGGGTTCTTGCTGAGAGGTGGGTGGGGAGAATAATAAGTGATGGGACTAGTCTGATGACGAAGGCCCACTTGATAAATGCTGTGGCAGAGGGCGAGGTGTGGGAGGAGGAGATTAGGAAGGAGTTAGTGATCTTCAACCACCCTCCTAAGGTGTGTTGAGAGGAGGTAGTTTGAGCCTGGGGGATAGGAATGGCTCGCGAGTAAGTAGGTGAGAGGATTCCGAGTATTAGTAAGACGAGTACTGCGGAGAAGCAGGATGAGATGATCGTTGATAGGGGTAATGTCATCGAGAATCTTACGGAGTCGAGCCGCAAGCAGATAGAAATTAGCAGTTTCATTGCATCCCATGGTTCTCGGGCTCGTAAGCGGAGTTTAACCGCTGTTTTTAGTGCCACAGACTAAGAGTTTCTTTAACTTATACGGGCCATTGAAGGCAGATGAGTTCTGGCTTAAGGGTGAGAAGGATTAACGGAGTGAGGTGGAGGGACATGTTTAAGTGTTCTAAGGAAAATGAGGGGTGGACCTTCTTAAGGTATTGGGGCTGAGAGGAGTGCTGTGAGGATTGGAGGAGATAAAGGGTATAGACGGCACTGAATACAACCATTAACCCAGTGGTGAGTAGGGTGATAGGGCTCCAGGAGAGAAGGGCATTTATAATGAATAGCTCACCAAATAGGTTAGGGAGAGGTGGTAGGCCAAGGTTTGCCGCCGCAGTGATTAATCACCATGTTGTGGAGAGTGGCATTAGTAACTTGAGGCCTCGATTGAGGGCTAACGTTCGAGTGTGTGTTCGTTCGTAGGAGAGGTTGGCCAGGCAGAAGAGTGCTGAGGAAACTAGGCCGTGCGCAATCATCAGTATAATGCTTCCGTGGATGCCTCAACAGGTTTGTGAGAATACACCAGCGGCGACAAGGCTCATATGACCAACTGAGGAGTAAGCGATAAGAGCCTTCATGTCTGTTTGTCGAATGCATATTAGTCTTGTGACTAGGGCTCCTCATACGCATAAAATCATGAGGGGCGTTGTTGATGTGTTGGTTGGGTAGGAGAAAATTTCGGTAAATCGAATCAATCCATAGCCTCCAAGCTTGAGTAGAATAGCCGCAAGTATCATTGATCCCGCTATTGGGGCTTCTACATGAGCCTTTGGGAGCCAGAGGTGGGTGCCGTAGATTGGTAGCTTGGCTAGGAAGGCAATTATTGAGGCAACACATCAGAGGGATAGGGAATTAATTGAAAATTGGGTTAGTTGTGCAGAGAGAATGGTAAGGGGGATGCTAATTGAAGCTAGGGAATTATAAAGTGTTAGGAGTGCTATGAGGAGAGGGAGGGATGCAAATAGTGTGTAAAAAAGGAAATAAGTGCCTGCTTGGAGGCGTTCAGGTTGGTAGCCCCATCGAGTGATGATTATTAAAGTTGGTATAAGGGTTGCCTCGAATGCCACGTAAAACAGTAGTAGGTCAAGGGCGGAGAAGGTAATTATTAGTATTAGAGTGAGAGAGCAGAGGAGTGCGGAGTAGATCCGTTGACGGGGTTGGGGTTCTTGCTGAAGGTGGCGTCGTCTGGCTAAGAGGGAGAGGGGGAGCAGTCAGATTGATAGGATAATTAAAGGGGTTGAGAGGGAGTCTGTAGCGGTCGCGAATGTTAGGTTATGCCAGGAAGTGGAATGGTGATTAGTTAGTAGGGTGAGGGAAAGGAGAGATAGAATGGACGATTGGGCCATAAGGTTAGGCCATAGGAATCGTTGTGGGGTTATTAGTGCGGAAATGAGGATAGCTAAGGCAAATAGTGTGATTGTAGTCATTTGTTTAGTTTGTCGGGGGTGTTGGATTTGTGAGGGATTGGATAGTCAGGTTGATGGTGAAGGTGATCATAGGGGTTAAAGACTTAACTTTATCTTTGTAGTAAGTTAAGGGATCGGACAAGGTCTGATCCGTGGGTTCGAGAGATCGAGACGAGTAAGCCGAGTCCGGCGCTTGCTTCACATGCTGATAGTGCTAGCAGAATCATAACCGTAGAGGAAAATGAGGGGTTTGCGGTGGCAGAAGATCATAGGGCGAGCCCTGAAAACAAGGAAACGAGAAGTAGTTCTAGGCAAAGGAGGGCGGAGAGGAGGTGCGCTCGGTTAAGGACGAGGCCAAGGCAACCAAGTGCGAAGTTTAATGCGGTTAAGTGAAGTGGGGTTAACATTAAAGAAGTTTGGGGTTGCACCAAGATCTTTTGAGCCGAAATCAAATGTCTTTCCTTAGACTAACTTCTTGTTACTCGGCTCATTCTAGGCCACCTTCCATTCATTCATAAATAAGGCCTACTGTTAAGATTAGGAGGATAAGGAATGCTAGAGTGAAGCTCAGTTGGGGATCTCGTGCTGACAATGCAGCTGGGAAAGGGAGTAAAAGTGCGATTTCTAGGTCAAAGAGTAGGAACAGGATGGCAACTAGGAAAAACCGGAGAGAGAATGGAAGGCGGGCTGAGGCTTGTGGGTCAAAGCCACATTCGTATGGTGATAGCTTCTCTTGGTCCATGTTTCGGGTGGGGAGCCGGTGACCAACAATAGATAAAATGAAGGAGAGAGCCACAGCTATGGTTAAGTAAATAAGGAATGAGTTCATTACCCCACCCCAAGTGTTAATTTAGGACTTGATGGTTGGAAGCCAGCTGTACGGTTATACTAGTGGGGTTAGGAGCCTCATCAGTAGATAGAGACGAACAGGAATAGTCAAACGACGTCTACAAAGTGTCAGTATCATGCTGCTGCCTCAAATCCAAAATGGTGGTTATTGGAGAAGTGAAATCGTATTTGCCGGAGAAGGCAGACTATCAGGAATGATGATCCGATTATAACGTGTAGTCCGTGGAATCCTGTAGCGACGAAGAAGGTGGAACCATAAGCTGCGTCTGCCAAGGTAAAAGGGGCTTGTATGTATTCGAATAATTGTAGTGCTGTGAAATACAGACCAAGGGTAACTGTTAATGTCAGGGCTTGGATTGCCTCTGCTCGATTGGCGGCAAGTAGGCTGTGGTGTGCTCATGTTACGGTTACCCCGGAGGCTAGGAGAACGGCCGTGTTAAGCAGAGGAACGTGGAAGGGGTTGATTGGTTCAATCCCTGTTGGGGGTCAGCAGGCACCAAGTTCAACTGTTGGGGCTAGGCTACTGTGAAAAAATGCTCAGAAGAATGCGAAGAAGAAAAGAACTTCTGATGTGATGAAGAGGATCATTCCTTCTCGGAGACCTACTCCTACAGGGATGGTGTGGCATCCTTGGCAGGTTGCCTCTCGGGCTACATCTCGTCATCATTGGTACATTGTAATAAGAATAACGGTAAGGCCTAACGTCATTAAAATGATGTTGTTGAAGTGAAATCAGAGGACAAGGCCAACAGTGGTGAATAATGCTCCTGTAGCCCCTGTAAGAGGTCAAGGGCTCTGGTCGACGATGTGGTAAGGGTGTTGTTGGGTCATTAGAGGTTTTGTTGGAGGTAAAAGGAGGTGAGGGCTACGAATACGTAGGCCTGAATGCATGCTACGGCTATCTCAAGTATAAAAAGTAGCACTAGGACAATTGAGGTTAGTACACCCACAACTGGCATCATTGGTGTCAAGATTCAGCTAGCTGCGGAGAGCAGGTAGATGAGGAGGTGGCCTGCTGTAAGGTTAGCCGCGAGCCGTAGGGCGAGTGCTATGGGTTGGGCTAAAAGGCTAAGGGCTTCAATCCAGACTAGTAGTGGAATTAGTGCTGGGGGTGTTCCTTGTGGGAGAAGATGACTTAGTCGGGCACTGAAGTTGCTTCGAAAGCCTAGTATAGTTACTCCGAGTCAAAGTGGTAGGGCCAGGCTTAAGGTGAGTGATAGGTGGCTTGTTGGGGTAAAGGAGTGAGGGATTAGGCCCATAAGATTAACGGAAAGAAGAATTAAAAATAGCGCAAAAATGGGAGCGGCTCAGGGGGCGCTCTTAGGTCCGGCAGCTCGGAGGATAACAGGGGGGAGTTGGGTAGACAGGATTTGTCAGGCGAAGTAGAGGCGCGAGCTGAGTCAGTTAGGGGATAGGAGTAAGGTTATTCAAGAGGGCGCTGTTATTAGGGCCAACGAAATCATTGGCACTAACAAAATAGGGGGGTCGAATTGATCAAAAAGGCTTAGGTTCATAGTCATTGGGGTGTTGAAAATGTGTGGTGGGGGTGCGGAGCGCTTGATGAGGGTGGGAGGGGAAGTTGTAGAGATGCGGTTGTTGCGAGGGCGATGGCAACAAGTAGTCAGACGGTGATGAAATTGAGGGCTCAGAAGTCTGGGTTTAATTGGGGCACTCCTTAAGGGTAGGTGGTAGTTACCAAACTTTAGATTAAGAGTCTAACGCTTACCCAAATTAGCTTCTTAAGGTTATTCAACTAGTGAGGAAACTCAGTTTTCGAAGTATAGTAGAGGGACTGATTCTAGGACTATAGGCATGAAACTATGGTTGGCTCCGCAGATTTCTGAACATTGCCCATAGAATACACCTGATCGTGGGGCGAAGAATGTAACTTGGTTGAGTCGTCCGGGCACTGCATCCATCTTTAGGCCTAGGGCTGGAATGGCTCAGGAGTGAAGAACGTCCGCGGAGGTTACAAGAACTCGGACAGGGCTATGGGTGGGTGCAACTAGGCGGTTGTCGACTTCTAGAAGTCGTGGTTGCCCAGGGACTAGATCTTGAGTGGGGACCATATAAGAATCGAACTCAAGGTCTTGGTAATCTGTGTATTCGTAGCTTCAGTATCATTGATGGCCAATAGCCTTGATAGTAAGGTGGGGGTCATTGATTTCGTCCATGAGATAGAGAAGCCGAAGGGATGGGAGGGCTAAGAAAATAAGGATGATGGCTGGAATAATTGTTCAAATCGTTTCGACTTCTTGTCCTTCTAGAAGAAACCGGTTTGTGAAGGAGTTAGTAATTAGCGAAATTAGACCGTAGAATACAATAATAGTTACTAGCGTCAGAATAACTAGAGCGTGGTCGTGGAAGTAAATTAGTTCTTCCATGATGGGAGAGGCGGCGTCTTGAAATCCAAGTTGTGCTCAGGTGGCCACTACATAGCGCCAAGGGGTACCGGGGTTCAACCGGCAATGCTGGTCTGACAAGCCAGGGTTATGGTTTAACTAACCCCTTATTGGTTATTGTTCGGCGTGGGGTTTGGAAAAAGGTCGTGGGGATATGACAGAAAGGTTATGTGGCTGGCTTGAAACTAGTTTGAAGGAAGTTCGATTCTTCCTATCCCTCGGAGCCGGTATGTTGGAAAACTATGGGGAGCTCATCATACGTATGATGCGCTGGGGGAAGCTCGTGGTGCCATTCGGCTGAGGTCGGGAGAAAGGCTGGGCGGTGAGTTAGTCGGCGAGCCGTGAATGCCTCTCAAAGGATGGCCAGGAAGATAACGACTGAGGCGAGGGAAATAATTGACCCTACGGATGATAGAACGTTTCATGTTGTGTAGGCGTCGGGGTAGTCGGAGTAACGACGGGGCATACCTGCTAGTCCTAGGAAGTGTTGAGGGAAGAAAGTGATGTTGACACCAATAAACATGGTTCAGAAGTGGAACTTGGTTCATATTGGGTGTAGAGTAAGGCCTGTGAACAGGGGAAATCAGTGTATAAATCCGGCAAATATACCAAATACTGCCCCCATTGACAGTACATAGTGAAAGTGTGCAACGACGTAATATGTGTCGTGAAGTACCACGTCTAGAGAGGAGTTTGATAGGACGATTCCGGTTAAGCCTCCTACTGTGAAGAGGAAGACGAACCCGAGGGCCCAAAGAAGAGGGGCTTCTCACTGTAGGGAGGATCCATGTAGGGTAGCCAATCAGCTAAAGATCTTGATCCCGGTAGGAACGGCAATAACCATTGTGGCAGCTGTGAAATAAGCTCGGGTATCAACATCCATTCCTACGGTGAACATATGATGAGCTCAAACTAGGAACCCTAGAACCCCAATTGCTATCATTGCGTAAACCATTCCGAGGTAACCAAATGGTTCCTTCTTACCAGAATAAAAAGCGATGACGTGGGAGATAATTCCGAAGGCCGGGAGGATAAGAATATATACTTCGGGGTGACCAAAGAACCAGAAGAGGTGTTGGTAGAGAATTGGGTCCCCTCCCCCTGCTGGATCAAAGAATGAGGTGTTTAGGTTTCGGTCCGTGAGGAGCATTGTGATGGCACCTGCGAGTACTGGTAGGGAGAGAAGAAGAAGAATTACCGTAATGAAGACAGATCAAACAAATAGGGGGAGGCGATCAAATCGAACTCCTGGGGCTCGCATGTTTATTACTGTAGTCATAAAGTTTATAGCCCCGAGGATAGAGGAAATTCCGGCAAGGTGTAGGGAGAAGATTGCAAGATCCACTGATCCTCCAGCGTGAGCCATATTTCTGGCTAGTGGGGGGTATACTGTTCATCCAGTACCTACTCCTCTTTCTACTCCGGCGGAGGAGAGAAGAAGAAGAAAGGATGGAGGGAGTAGCCAGAAGCTCATATTATTGAGGCGAGGGAATGCCATGTCGGGGGCACCTAACATGAGGGGGAGTAGTCAGTTTCCAAATCCGCCTATCATTATGGGCATGACCATAAAGAAGATCATTACAAATGCGTGGGCTGTGACAATAACATTATAGATTTGGTCGTCTCCTAGAAGTGGGCCAGGTTGGGCTAGTTCTGCTCGGATCAAAATACTTAGGCCGGTTCCGATCATCCCAGCTCAGGCCCCCAAGAGAAAATAAAGGGTACCGATGTCCTTATGGTTCGTAGAGAATAATCATCGACTTAGGTTCAGGGATAGTGTGGCTGAAAGTCAGGCGTTGGATTGTAAATCCATTTTATGGGGGTGCGAGTCCTTCCGTTATCAACGGTCCTATAGTTTAAGTAAAGCGGAGAATTGCAAATTCTAAGATGTGCCTTAATCGGTGCTGGGGCTTGTGGACTTAGTTTAGTGAAAAAATGTCTGTTTTGCATATAGAGGACCTTGGGTTCAACTCCCAGAGTCTACAGGGGTTAAAAGATTTGCACTTTTGCTGCTAGCTTTGAAGGCTAGGTGTCTATTTAACCTAAACCCCTAAATGGGAGCTTGGTGGAAAGCATTTGGCTGTTAACCAAAAAGATGCGGGATCGAGGCCCGCCCGTTTAGAAAAATAGGGGGAGCCAGGAGGGGGGCAGCAACAACCCTAGTGTTCTTACAGTAATTAAGGCTGCTAGTGGCAGGTTTGTTAGTTGGTTTGTCTGGGCGGACCGTCAGGTCAGCGAAATGGTAGTGTGTTGAGGGGATAGGGTGAGTAATATAATGTAGGTAACACGTAGATAAAAGAATAGACTAATTAAGCTGGCCATAATGAGAATTGTAGCAACGACTAAGTTTGTATTAAGGGAGAGTTCTTGGAGAATAAGCCACTTTCTTAAAAATCCTGTTAATGGGGGTAGCCCACCAAGAGAGAGCGTGGTGAATAATGTAAGGGTTGTTAGTCAGGGGGCCAGGTTAACTATGTTTCCTAGGTCAGCCAGTCTGGTGGTGTTGAGGTAATGGAGTGCAATGAAAAGGGTCCCTGTAATGATAAAGTATAGGATGAGGGTTAAAGTACTAATTTGTGGTGATAGGGGATATACTGTAATAATTCAGCCTAGGTGGGCTATGGAGGAGTAGGCCAGTAACTTTCGAACGTGTGTCTGGTTTAGGCCTCCTCAACCTCCTACTGCGACTGATAGAATACCAAGAACAAAGAATATTCAAGTGGGTTGGGCAGGAAGAAGAAGGAGGATAGAGAAGGGGGCTATCTTTTGTCATGTTGAAAGGACAAGACCAATTCGGAAGGGGAGCCCTTGAAGAACATCGGGGAGTCATCTATGGCATGGGGCTATTGCCATCTTTAGTGCGATTGCGGCTGTTAGGAGAATTGCTGGGACAGGAAGGAGTTGAACGTTGACACTTCATGTGTTAAATTGCGATGCTTGAATTAGTGCGCCAAATAGTAGAAGGGCTGATGCTAGTGCTTGGATCAAAAAATACTTAGTGGTTGCTTCTGTAGCTCGGGGGTGGTGTGTTGAGATAAGAAGGGGGAGGAACGCTAGGGTGTTAATTTCTAAGCCTAGCCAAATAAAGAATCAATTGGATGCTGTTAAGACAAGGCATGTCCCTGCTACAACTGTAAGGGAGAGGAGGGTAAAAACAATAGGACTCATTAGCAAAAGGGGGAATTTAGCCCGCCATTTTCGGGGAATGAGCCCGCTAGCTTATTTTAGCTGATTTTGCCGGAGTTTGGAAGGAGTTTAACCTTCGAATGTCTGGTTATCGGCCAGAGTCCTATAGCGCTCAGGGACAAACTCTAGAAAGTGGTGTAGGGGAAGCACGAGGGGTTTTGATTCCCTAGGGGTAAGTTCAATTCTTGCCTTTCTAATACGGGGCTAGCGAGTTAAGGGCTAGGGGGATAGCTGCGAGGAATATAAGTAGCCCTAAGGCTAGTGGAAGATAACTCTTTCAGGCGAGGTGCATTAGTTGATCGTAACGAAATCGGGGGTATGAGGCTCGAACTCACAGGAATAGGAGGGACAGGAATGTTGCCTTTAGGGCTATAATTGGTGTTTGTGCCCATGAGAACAAGAAGGATGGCCCACCCCCTCCTAGGAATAGGATGGTTGAAAGGACATTCATGAAAATAATGTTAGAATATTCGGCAAGGAAAAAGAGCGCAAATGGCCCACCAGCGTATTCTACATTAAAGCCTGATACTAACTCTGATTCCCCTTCCGTTAAATCAAAAGGTGTTCGGTTTGTTTCTGCTAGGGTGGACACATACCAGATAAAGGCTATGGGCGTGCACGTCAGGATAAATCAGGAGAAGTCTTGACTTTCTACAATTGCTGTTAGATTAAAGCTTCCGGCAAGGATAACTACACAAAGTACTATAAGTCCTAAACTAACTTCGTAAGAGATTGTTTGGGCCACTGCTCGTATAGAGCCTATTAAAGCATACTTTGAGTTGGAGGATCATCCTGAGCCAAGTATAGAGTAAACGGCTAGGCTGGAGAGTGCAAGAATAAGGATAATAGAGAGGTTAATAGAGGAAAATTGGAATGGTAGTGGCATGGGGGTTCAGAGGACCAGGGCTATGGCGAGTGCAAGTACAGGACAAACAATAAATAGTTGGGGGCTTGCCGTTGTTGGCTTAACGGGCTCCTTAATAAATAACTTAACTCCGTCTGCAATTGGTTGAAGTAAGCCGTAGGGCCCTACTACAGTTGGGCCCTTTCGAAGCTGCATATACCCAATGATCTTTCGTTCGCCGAGGGTAATAAATGCTACTGCTAAGAGGACTGGTACGATTAGTATTAGAGAGTGGATTATAATAAAGAGTCATGTCATAGTTGTTGGAGGGAGTTGAACCCTCGGAGGGAAGGGCTTAGGTCTTCTGCATTAACCGCTCTGCCACAACAACAGCTGGGAGGGGGAATCGAACCTCCGGGGGAGGGATCCTAAGTCCCTTGCATTAAACCACTCTGCCATCCTAGCGATTAGTTGAAATCATAAGTTGGTGTCGAGCGTAGGAGGCCTATTGGCTCGGTTACCCTTGTCCTTTCGTACTTAGGGCAACAAAATGCGTAGATAGAAGCCGACCTGGCTCTCGCCGGTCTGAACTCAGATCACGTGGGGTTTTAATGGTCGAACAGACCAACCCTTGATAGCGGCTGCACCATCAGGATTCCCCGATCCAACATCGAGGTCGCAAACCCCTCCGGCAATGCGGGCTCTTAGGAGGGATTACGCTGTTATCCCTACGGTAACTTTGTTTGTTGTTCGGATAGACCGGATCATGTGCCATAAGGGTTTTATTAAAGACGTGCTGTCATTTGAAAGAAATTTGGCTCGGAGGGTGGTTGTTCTCCGTGGTTGCCCCAACCAAAAGGGCCAAGGGACAAAGAGCAAAGCTAGGGGTGTGGGTAATTGGTAAACCATAAATTCAGCTAGCCTAGTTTTTAGTCGTTCCCTTACCCTTAAAGCTCGATAGGGTCTTCTCGTCTGGCGCTTTTATGGCCGCTTTTGCACGGCTAGAGAAGTTTCATTTGTTAAAGAGGAGACAGTCAGGCCTTCGTGTTGCCATTCATACCGGACCTTATTTAGAGGGCTAGTGATTGTGCTACCTTTGCACGGTTAGGGTACCGCGGCCGTTTAAATTTATTCACTGGGCAGGCAGTACCCCCCATATTTGGGCTTCGGGGGGCGATGTTTTTGGTAAACAGGCGAGACCTTATTTGCCGAGTTCCTTCTCTTTATTTTTGGTTAGATTCTTCGCCTGGGTTGGGTCAACGGTTGGGATTTTCTGGCTTAGGAGTTCTTAGAACTAAAAAATTTCCTTCCGAGGTTAGGAGCCGGATGGTCAGGGATTGAAGAGGAGTTACTAGTTTTAGCAGTGTTATTTTCTAAAAAGAAATAACGGCCTAAAATAAATTAGGTTGTGGTGGCAGTTATTTTTAAATTTTTGTTTTATAAGCTGTAACGCATTTTAATTGTTGGCTGCTTCTAAGCCTACGGTTAAGAGGAATTAATTGTTATTGACCTTATTTTAATTAGCAGTTGTTTCTGTCTTGGATTTTAAGCTTATCCCTAAAATCCTAACATTGCTAGGGCATGCAAAGCTCCTGCTTGTTTCGGCCGTAACCAGCTATCGTTAAACGCGGTTGGCATTTCACCTCTATTCCGTTCTCGGTCTTTACTATTGCGACAGTAATGGGACGAAGGGCGTTAAATATTTAACCCCTGGAATGGAATAGCTCGTTTAACTTCGGGGAGAGATAGTTTTATCTGTTTGTTTGCTAAACCATAATGCAAAAGGTACGTGAGTTTATCACTTCTTTTTAGTTCTTTATGTCTGTTTCATCGCTTTTTCATTTTTCCCTTACGGTACTGATAGTGGGTTTCTAGGTTCAATCACCTTTACTTCTAGAGGGTGGTGGCTGGTAGATGTGTCTTGTTTAAAATTGAGAGAATGGGGAGGCTGGTGTTTGGA